TTAGGTCTAATTCCTATTACTTTGGCTGGATTATTCGTAACTGCATATTTACAATACAGGCGCGGTGATCAGTTGGACCTTTGATTAAGTAACATCTCGTTTTTTGATTGACCTCCTCCTTTTTTAATCCGCAGGAGGTCAAATTAAGGTTGCTGTTCAAGTTAGTGAAGTTATTTCATTGTAATTCGACCTAAGAAGGACAGAATCACGCTCTGTAGGATTTGAACCTACGACATCGGGTTTTGGAGACCCACGTTCTACCAAACTGAACTAAGAGCGCTTTCTTATCACAATAGATAAGACCATAAAGAAAAGTCTTTTTTTTGTATGCCCAATACACCTTGCATGCATATGCATATAGTATCATAAACCGAAAGATTATGTATGTATGTTCCATTTTCATTGATCTCATCCCATAGGAGAGGTAATAGGTAGGGATGACAGGATTTGAACCCGTGACATTTTGTACCCAAAACAAACGCGCTACCAAGCTGCGCTACATCCCTTTCAATTTCAATTGGTATACAATGTCATTCTAGAGAATCCCTGTCTTGTTTTCCACATCATTATTTCCCCCATTGATATACAATTTCGCTTGCCATTTCTTCTTTTTGGTCTCATATAACATATAATAAAAGAATTATATATATATGAAACCCGACGTATAAATAAATGCATATTTATCGGTAATACTCAGGAAGAAGGGGACGTCTTTTTCTGTTTTAAGGAAAGGGAAATCTTATCTACCGGGTCGTTGTATATATCCATTTTTGTTAGGGATTCCGCGTACAAATACAAGTGATCCTTAACTACATATGCATCTGACCATATATGTATTTCAATTTAAAGAAGGAGAATTTTCAATGCGAGATATAAAAACATATCTCTCCGCGGCACCTGTGCTAAGTACTCTATGGTTCGGGTCTTTAGCAGGTCTATTGATAGAGATCAATCATTTATTCCCGGATGCGTTGACATTCCCCTTTTTTTCATTCTAGTTATTGACATGGGAAGGGATGAAGAAGATTAGTGATACAATAAATTATCTGTGACTAATCCTTCTTCTTCTCTTTGTTTTCTTCTTTATTTCTGTTTTTTAGGATATATGAAGTACAGAAAAAGAAAGAATCAAAGTGGATTCAACCTCAGTGAAACTCAGGTTAGGCTCGAATTAATATAGGGAGTACGAAAATATAAATAAATGGGGTATAGGGCAACAAAATAATACAAGATACTTAAATGAAATACTGTACTAGGATTAGAAATAATTGATAGTTAGAAATTAGAAATTGTTGTATTACTTATTATTATTACTCTATTGATTACAACAAAATCTTTCATAATTGGATTCCGAGTTAGCAACTTCTATTTTTTTTTTTACTTTTTTCTTCGTTTCGGATTGAAAATCGAAGAGTTGGGTGAATCCAAAATTCAAAGGAGGTTCATGGCCAAGGGTAAAGATGTCAGAGTAAGAGTCATTTTGGAATGTACCAGCTGTGTCCGAAACGGTATTAATAAGGAATCACCGGGCATTTCCAGATATATTACTCAAAAGAATCGACACACTACGCCTAGTCGATTGGAGTTGAGAAAATTCTGTCCCTATTGTTATAAGCATACAATTCATGGGGAGATAAAGAAATAGATCGAACGGAGCGCGTGTGTGCCACCCTTCGAAGTAACAAGAACAAATGAAATTACATATTTACATATAATATATAGAAACAAATCAAATCCTATTTCGGTCGGATCCAAAATGAATTCGAATTCAGAAATAGGATTTTAGAGATAAGGAATAAACCATGGATAAATCCAAGCGACCTTTTCTTAAATCCAAGCGAGCTTTTCGTAGGCGTTTGCCCCCAATTGGATCGGGGGATCGAATTGATTATAGAAACATGAGTTTAATTAGTCGATTTATTAGTGAACAAGGAAAAATATTATCTAGACGAGTGAATAGATTAACCTTGAAACAACAACGATTAATTACTATTGCTATAAAACAAGCCCGTATTTTATCTTCGTTACCTTTTCTTAATAATGAGAAACAATTTGAGAGAACTGAGTCGACCCCTAGAACTACTGGTCCTAGAACCAGAAATAAATAGGCCTACGCCTCAATTGAATCAAAATGCCAATCCGAACCCCAACTCAGATTGATGTTTTGTTCAAAAACTAGAGAATCCAGATTGGATTGTCATGTTGTAAGAAACAAAAAAGAATCGGGGAATCAAAATCTTTTATTATTGAAACGTGTTCGTTCATTTTTACTACTTTATTTTATCATAGTAATTTATACTCTACCTTCCCGGAGTTCATTCTCCGGGGAACTCCGTTTAAATCATTCTGGTGGATTCCTTCCAATCCCCTTATTTAATGATCTCATTGGAAATCATGTAAAGACAATTCCTATTTGATATAGCTATTTGTGCAAGTATTTTACGATTAAGAAGCAACTGCCCCTTGTGCAGATCGTGTATTAATCGACTATAACTATAGGATACCCTATTCTCACGAATTACTGCATTTATACGAGCGATCCACAAACGACGAAAATCTCTCTTTTGTCTGCCCCTATCCCGATGAGCAGAAACCAAAGCTCTCATTTTCTGTTGAGTAATAGTTCGAGTAAGTCTTGAATGAGCCCCTCGAAAGGTTGATGCAAATAAACGAATTTTTGTTCTACGTCTCCGAGCTATATATCCTCGTCTAATTCTGGTCATTGAATCAAATGAAACTTTGATGAATAACTAATTGATTTCTTTTCTTTCAGTCATTCTTTTCCCTCCTCCTGGTCTATTAATAACAAAACGGATTCTTCCGATGTATAAAATAAAAATTCCAATGGCTTTTGCTACTATGACCTTCCCAACCACGATTTTTTTATCTTTTCGAGGTGAAATGCCTCGAAATCAGAAATTGTATCGATATCGATACTCGGTATCAAAAAATAGTCAAACTCAATATAAATTAAGTAGTAAATGAATAAATAGTGGGTTCCATCGTTTCTATGGTTACTTTTTAAACGGTGAGGTCCTTTCTATACACCGGAGCCCCTTCCCTATTTAGTAACTTGTACAGTTCACACTCTTTGGCTCTACCCATAAACTCTCCAGTAATAGGTCTTTTCACAATGAGATCTACCCATATAGTAACGACATTTAATTATTAAGGTTGGTTAGGTAGCTGACCCTGTTAGTCCGTTCTTGCAAGAGTGGGAGCATAATATTTCTGCTTCTAAAATACCATTTCCCCGCTTAATGGATAACCATTTGCTACCAATGGGGAATTGCTTCTCATCTCCAATTGAGGTGATTGGATTTCTACCAATGGAAACCATAAATTTCATACACAATAGAGGTATTTTTTTGTTTAGATAGTGAATGGAGTTCTTCCATTCTATCCTATTCATTGGTACTGATCATTGATACTGTCAAAAGTTTCTTCTTTCTTTTGTTCCGGTTCATGATCTGAACGAGTCGCACATACACCCTAGTACATGTTCCTCGGCGCTGAGGACATCCCCGAAGAGCGGGGGATTTTGTGACATTTCTGATTGGCTGTCTTGTGTTTCTAATAAGTTGTTTAATAGTTGGCATGCTGAATCATATACAGAATGGGCTGGTTTAGATCGATCCTAACCGGATTATTATGAATTACTTCCATTTCATTTCATTTCGAACCATAATTGAATGAACTGTGAGTTGATATTTTATCCTCTTACCGAGGTAAAATGGAGTAAAATATTCAATGAAATGGAATCACGGATTTACGTGAAATCCCCGGTATTTTCGACCGCTACAAGATCAACAATTCCATGAGCTTGGGCTTCTGTTGCTGACATAAAAACATCCCTTTCCATGTCTTCGGATACAATCCATAACGGATTGCCCGTTCTTTGTACATAAACCCTTGTGAGGGTTTCGCGGAGTTTCAGAAGTTCTTCCGCTTCCAGGACAAATTCTCCTGTTTGTGCCTCATAAAAAGAACTAGCAGGTTGGTGGATCATTACCCTGATGATATAACATAATGAATGCTTCCTCTATCTCGCGCGATCGGGCGAAGGAAAGAGATAAAGAATTAAGAACAAGAAAAAAAGATAGAATTGAACAACCGTACAGGCATTTTTTGCGCATTGCATACGGCTCTAGAATGGAATTTACTTTTCCCTTCCATTGAAGAAAGAGAAAACATAGGATCTATCAAACCCAGATCGTTAAATGATCCATTTACCACCCTTCCTTTCGGGAGAGTTAAAAAATACTATGATGGTTCCGTTGCTTTATATATTTATCTCGTCTGTGATTTAGCAATCCCAAAGTTTCTTTTTGATCGGATCAAAAAAGGAAAAAATGATCTTGTTTTTTTTTTTTCATTTTAAGACTCTTTCATAACATAAATATTGGAAAGAGGCCTCTGGTGTGAAAACAAAAAAGTTTGTGACGCTGAAATGGACCCCCGATAGATAAGATCAAATCGGAAATACCTTTTGTCTCATACTACTCTCTCGATACGGAATCTTATGAAAAAACAATAATGGTTTGTTCATATCGAACTCGAAGTGCCATGCTATTATTACTTATTATTCATATTCTATATGGCGAAGGCATAGTCTTCTTTTTTCTCTCAAATAAAAAACTCATTGGCGCCAAGCGTGAGGGAATGCTAGACGTTTGGTAATTTCTCCTCCGACCAGGATGAAAGATCCCATTGAAGCGGCTAATCCCATGCATATTGTATGTACATCTGGTTGCACAAATTGCATAGTATCATACATAGCTATTCCGGGTGTTACCCATCCGCCGGGAGAGTTTATAAACAAATAAACATCCTTGCTATCATCCTCTATAGTGAGATATATCATGAGACCAATAAGTTGATTCGAGATCTCGCTATCAACGTGTTGGCCTAAAAAAAGTATTCTTTCTCGATGAAGTCGGTTGATTAGGACAAAATTGTATCCCTTAGGAACCGTACACGCACCTTTGGATGCATACGGTTCAAAAAAAAATTGCGAAAAAAAGAATCAATGTATCGATCCCAGCCCTCTTGATTTTATTTTTTCATAGCAGGGTTTTTCTAAGGGGCTTTTTCTTCTATTTTTCAAGAAAGACGGGTTTTGACGCACTTCCCCATAAAAAAGAACTCACTAAACTTATCGAACTAACCTCTCATTGATATATTGTTTCATCGAAATCCAATCCAAATTACGATGTCATTTTCTTGTTCCTGAATGGGCCTCTTCAATTCTTTTAGGTTTATGCTCTACTCCGGGTAAAGATCTACCCGATCTCAATTTGCACATATAGGACAAGTGATCCCAATACCACTTCTTTTGTTTGCTAAGACTTCTTTTTTTTTTTCAATTCATTTCATGTCTTCCGCTAAATACAAATATTCGATGGAGTCATCATATGACTCCGTTGATTGGCAGTTTGAGATCGCTCATATGGTATAAATAGGAATCATTTATGATACAAATGGTAATCATACATATTTTACCAATTGGGCATTTTATGAACGGAGCCTGGATACTTCACTTTATTGGTCCAACCAAGCCAACCATAAATTCTTCTAATTGAAAATATTAATATTGATCCCCCCAAAAAATTGCTCTAATTGCACTTCACGCTCCAAATTATTGAGGGTTCAATCAATCAATCTTTCTTGGGTGAAACAGAGGATATCTCGATCGGGGGAGAAAACGGGGAAATCCCATATGACCCAATACGTCCGACAAGTCGCACTATACGTCAACCCAAACAGAATCTTCCTCTCCAGGAATCCGAAAAGGTACTTTTGGAACACCAATAGGCATTAAATGAAAGAAAAAGGGATTAAGTACTATATTTCACTTTGATGTGGAAACGTAACAATAGGTTTTTATTATTTTCATAATATTGCTGTTTTTCGGATTTTATCCATAGATTGGAAAGTTTATCGAAGAAGGCGGAATTAATAAAGAAAAATTATTATGAACGGGCCGGGCTGTTCAAATGATGAACAAGTATATTATATATGCATTCGCTCATAGAAAATGGGATCAATCCCCCCATTGCGTATTGGTACTTATCGGGTATAGAATAGATTTGCTTCTCTTTGTTCCTACGAACAGAATTGTTCCGTTATTACCAACGGAATGGAATAAATATTCACCCTTGCTCCGAGATAATCTATTGAAAAGGGTAAGTCCATAGCATAAGCAGAGTCTTTTCCAATGCGATAAAGTCACATAGTGTCTATTTTTCTTTGATAAAGGGGTATTTCCATGGGTTTGCCTTGGTATCGTGTTCATACCGTTGTATTAAATGATCCCGGTCGGTTGCTTTCTGTCCATATAATGCATACAGCTCTAGTTTCTGGTTGGGCCGGTTCGATGGCCCTATATGAATTAGCGGTTTTTGATCCCTCTGACCCCGTTCTTGATCCAATGTGGAGACAAGGTATGTTCGTTATACCCTTCATGACTCGTTTAGGAATAACCAATTCATGGGGCGGTTGGAGTATCACAGGAGGGACTATAACGAATCCGGGTATTTGGAGTTACGAAGGTGTGGCCGGGGCACATATTGTGTTTTCTGGCTTGTGCTTCTTGGCAGCTATTTGGCATTGGACGTATTGGGATCTAGAAATATTCTGTGATGAACGTACAGGAAAACCATCTTTGGATTTGCCCAAGATCTTTGGAATTCATTTATTTCTCTCCGGGGTAGCTTGCTTTGGGTTTGGCGCATTTCATGTAACAGGCTTGTATGGTCCTGGAATATGGGTGTCCGATCCTTATGGACTAACTGGAAAAGTACAATCTGTAAATCCCGCGTGGGGCGTAGAAGGTTTTGATCCTTTTGTTCCGGGAGGAATAGCCTCTCATCATATTGCAGCAGGTACATTGGGCATATTAGCGGGCCTCTTCCATCTTAGTGTTCGTCCGCCCCAACGTCTATATAAAGGATTACGTATGGGTAATATTGAAACTGTCCTTTCTAGTAGTATCGCTGCTGTCTTTTTTGCAGCTTTTGTTGTTGCTGGAACTATGTGGTATGGTTCGGCAACGACCCCGATTGAATTATTTGGTCCCACTCGTTATCAATGGGATCAAGGATACTTCCAGCAAGAAATATATCGAAGAGTTAGCGCCGGGCTAGCCGAAAATCAGAGTTTATCAGAAGCTTGGTCTAAAATTCCCGAAAAATTAGCTTTTTATGATTACATCGGCAATAATCCAGCAAAAGGGGGATTATTCAGAGCGGGTTCAATGGACAACGGGGATGGAATAGCTGTTGGATGGTTAGGACATCCTATCTTTAGAGATAAAGAAGGCCATGAGCTTTTTGTACGTCGTATGCCTACTTTTTTTGAAACCTTTCCAGTAGTTTTGGTAGACGGAGACGGAATTGTGAGAGCCGATGTTCCTTTTAGAAGGGCAGAATCAAAGTATAGTGTCGAACAAGTAGGTGTAACTGTTGAGTTCTGTGGCGGCGAACTCAATGGAGTCAGTTA